CGCCCAAGAAACCTATGTTTGCCTTAACACCTTCAACGTTATGTTCTATTTAAACTACCCGAGCTACAGCACCAGAGTAAATAATCTCATTATTAGTATGCAACTCTAACCTTTTAACTTAAAGTATAGCGCTAAGCCTTGAGGAAACCCCCTTCACTAAGGCTGCAACTTAGTATTTTTAATAAACTACAAGACCTACAAGAGATAGAACGACCTATCACCTTAAAGTCCAAAACTTTACGTGCCAAGACACCATCTCGTAAATAAATTTTATAATCAGGCCGCCTACCTCGCAGGATCTAATGCTCCCAAAGCCTTAATTTTTCAACTAAACTACAACCTGCTACAAGACTAGCACAGCTCTTAGTATGAACAGAGGTAACCCTCCGATCCAATTAATCAAGCCAAAAACAATAAGTAAACTGCCCACACCACCCAAAACCACACCATCAGAAACTCTAAACTCTGTACCTCCAACACACACTACGCTACTAATAAACATAGAAAGATAATAGTATAAACTTACTATAGAAGTCCCAATCAAAACAGACAAGTACAAAGGATATTGTCTTACTAGTAAAAGAACACCTAATAACTTCATTGCAAATCCAGCCAATGGTGGCAAACCACTTAAAGAAATAAAAAACCTACAACTAAAAATTCAAAACACTAACCCCTTACCCAACCTTCAACCAGGTACAGCCGAAACCCCGTAACTATTCACCCTATTTAAGCCTAAAAGTAAGCCGACCAATAAAATAGTATAAACAAACATATAATAAATAAACAACTCACTTCTCAGTATAACCACCAGCCCAATCCAACCAGTCTGCCCTAAAGAAGAATAAGCCAACAAGGGACGAAATTGTACTTGAGCCAAACCACCTAAAGCCCCAACAACAGAAGTCAGTACTAAAGTAAACATAAATCTGCTTAATACACCACCCCCTAATCCAAGGCCACCTAAAACCCAATAAGGACCTAACTTTTGAGTAACACTTAGCCAAAAACACCCTAACCAAGAAGCACTACTCATAACCCTAGGAAATCAAAAATGTATAGGAAACACCCCCAACTTCACCATAAACCCCAGGACCATAATAACCTCCCTTAATATGCGCTGAAAACTCCGCACCTCTAGTACTAAATAATCGCCACTAACAATTAAAAAACTAAACAACAACAGCCCTGACCCAATCCTCTGCACAACAAAGTACTTCACAGCACTTTCATTTTCACCCACAGTCTTCCCATTTAACAAAGGAATAAAACCAAAAAACCCAACCTCCAAACAAATCCATATTCCTAACAAACCACTCCTAAACAACACCAGAATAGTACCAAGCAAAGATATAATAAAAAAGACAACAAACCTCGGGCTAATTACTATTCCCCACACCATATGCCACTATATACCAAAAGCCTAAAGCAGCTTATCCCCAACCCAGTTCTTGTATGGTCACACATATGCCCATACAAACACAATTAGCCAAATTACATCGACAAAATGCCAGTACCATACAGCAAACACCACGCCCATATGTCGATTAGGACGAATAAAATGACAAAAATAGTTACGCACCCACATAGCCGCTAAAAATAGAGTACCTCCTAACACATGTGAACCATGTAAGCCTGTCAATATATAAAAACAACTCCCATAAACCCTATCAGCAATCCTAAACGAAGCAGCCCGATATTCACCTAACTGAAACCGTAAAAACACAACGCCAGCAAGCACGCACAAACCTAAAGGCAATATAGCCTCCTCACGATCATGAATAGCCACAGCCCGATGGGCCCACGTCACAGCAGCCCCAGAAGCTAAAAGCACAGCAGTATTAAATAACGGGGCCCCCCAAGGATAAACCGGAATTACAGGCCGAGGAGGCCACATACAACCGGAAGATAAATTGCCAATGCCTGAATGAAATCATGCCCAAAAGAACCCAACAAAGAAAAACGCCTCGGAAATCAAAAACAATCTAAACCCAATCTTCAAACCACGCGCTACTAAAGAAGTATGGCAACCTAAATAGGTTGCCTCCGTAATAATGTCTATTATCCATGAATAAAAAGAACTCAACAATAATCAAGTAGCACAAACAAAATTAACTAAAGTATAATGGCCTTGATGAACAAACCTAATAAAGGACGCAGCCTCATTTATAACACCAGCACTTACCATAATAGGCCACGGACTAGGATCAACTAGATGGTACCCAGTACGAGGAGTCCGACCCCCAGAAAAAGAACCTATCCCAACCCCAAACGGAACGCTATTTAAAACCTTTAATCTAAATCCTACCACAGTTTTACATTAATGACCTTCCCCGTACACAGGAGCCTCATTAACATAGGTCACACTTAAAAAAGTAAAAATATATGCTTGAATAATACCCACAATTATCTCCCACCCAGTTAAAGCCAACAAAAGTAATAAAAAGCAAATCCCACCAATACCGTAAGCCATCCCATTGAGTAGTATAGCACCATAAAAAGCCCTGCCTACACAAAGTAAAAGCTTACCAGCAATTATATTTATAGTCAGTCGAGCCCCTAAAGTAATAAAACGACTTAAATTACTAATTATCTCAAACAAACCTACAGGAGCGGCCTGCCACCAACCGAGCCCTCTAGGAACAAAATGAAGTATAAACCCCTTAATACTAATACTTAAATTTAAAAACAACGTAGAAAATCATAAAACCATAGAGATACAAAAATTATGCGAAAAATGTGCAGTCAGACAAAACATATAAGGAAAAATAGAAGAAACGCCCACAAAAGATAAATACGTAAACAACCTAACGCACAACAGACCAAAACCATAGATTATTCGACTTCTACCCAAAATCTGCTGACCAAATAAGTTACTTACGCTATTTAACAAAAGTAAAAACCGGTTGCGAGAAACCCAAATATCAAGCCCACACAATATTAAAATAAATACAATGCCGGTCGCGCCTCAACTAACCAGACCGACCATGCCCATTCCCCCACCGTAATCAAACATAGAAAAAGCATCCGCCATCATTTTTTCACATGCCATCGCCGAATAATAAATTACAGCAAGCCTCCAAGCTCAACCCACGTAAAACATTTTAGTATAAACTAAAAAACCCGATCCTTTCGTACTAGGATTTTCCAAACTACAGATAGAAACCGACCTAGCTCACGCCGGTCTAAACTCAAATCACGTAAAATTTCAAAGGACGAACAGTCCCACTTACTAAGCTGCTACACCCAGTAGAAATTCTGATTCAACATCGAGGTCGCAAACCCTTACTCAAATTTGATCTTGACAAAAAGATTGCGCTGTTATCCCTGTGGTAACTATCTTCTTCCTATCAGCCATGCTGGATCCACATATCACTAAGAAGGAATTATCTTCCCTTCCTCTCGGCCCCGAACAAACGTACAACATAACCTAAACGGCCACGTTTTATTAAGCTCAACAGGGTCTTCTCGTCTAATAGATATATTCAGGCCTTTGCACACTGAAAGTAAATTTCAAAACATTGCGTCTAATAAAGTATTTCCACCATCTGACCATTCATACTTTTCCCCAATTAAAGGACGACCTATTACGCTACCTTAGCACAGTAAAAGCTGCGACCGTTTAGAACTTATCCACCGGGCAGGCCTAACCTCCCATTAACAAACCTCAGGAGGCCATGTTTTTAATAAACAGGTGCAGAAAAAATTTGCCGAGTTCATTAGAAGCACATAGTTAAATAAACCTCAAAATTATAGTTATAACTTTATATATCAAAACCCATAAAATTAGACTTTGACAAATTAATATATTTCTATATTTACACTTTTCCTACTTATTTTATACTAATTTTAACCAGCCTCATTAGCTAAACTAAAGGAGTACCTAACTTATTATAGTTAATTATATTTACCTTAAATAAGAGTCACAAAGAGAGACAGTTTAAATCCTACTTAGTACTTAGTTTTTCACCACACCGTGTTCGAGCTAACCCCCGCACACATCAGCTAAACATCCAGTCCAATTTTACCTATAAAAAAGACGAAAGAAAAGCCTGCACTTAAATACATTTCCTCCTCAACCAGCTATCAGCCATCACGAATAGCTTTTCGCCCTATCCTAACCTTCTCAAATAATTTTCCAACATTAGAGTAGGATTAATATGAAACATAATTAATAAACCCATTTTAGCCAGAATAGATCTATGACTTTCGGGAACCCAACCAATTGAGCACTCTCTACAAACCATGATGCAAAAAGTACCGGACATAATCCGCTCTATATTTCTATTTAATATGACAATAAAGTTAACAATATAAACCCATTCTCTATAAATACCCCTTCTCATGCCAATTCATAACTCACGTATTATACCTCAATATTCTACTAACTAAGCGTATGAACGCTTAGTATAAATAGCCCCCCCATCACCATTCACAAACCCATAACCTCCAAGACACTGCTTCTGCTGCCCGCACAAGCTTACCACACTGACTATACACAAAAATAAAATAACCCCAAGAATAGGTATTAGCTCCGCCAGACCCCCTAATATACAGGGGTCACGAAGCCACTGCCCGGACTCACTAGGAAAACCCATCTCCACCTTGAACCCCGCCCCAACCCTAGAACTAAATAAGACAATAGGTAAGCCCGCAAAAATTAATGCATACTCTATAGTTCCCCCACCATCCTGGGTGACACCACCCTTAAACACGGGATTTGGACATAAAGCAACAACGTATAAAAAAGCCACCATTATCCCTCTAACACCGGTTAAAAACAAAAACACCCCCATAACAAACCTAGCTACCAGCCCAATTACCACCCTAGTCCCCATATATAATAATAGCACGCAAGCACCAATACTGAGAGGATGCTTAGCCAATCACAACACTGACCTTAGCAGTAGCATTACATAACCGCCCCAAAAAACAATCAACATAATACTTATAAGGGACGAACAGAATCGAACTGCCCATAAAAAGAGTTAGAAGCTCCCATACTTAACCTTAATTATCCCCTTTATTAGGTGTACAGTTTGTCTGAGGTTTTAAATTATTTCCTTGTGTGGTCGAGGTGGGTGTTTAAACTTTGGCGTTGTTCGTGCTTAATGGCGGCTAAATATTTTCAATGGTGGAAAATTTTATATGGGCCTAAAAAAAAAATTTTTTTTTTTTAGGCCCTATGGGTTTTTGAATACCTATAATAAAGAGAAAGGGATGTTGACGTCGAGTGGTAGGATGCAGGTGTTTTGTTTGCTAAAGTAAACTAAGTAGGTTGTTGGGTTCATACCCCGGACGAAGAGTAATACTCTCTTTAGCTGTGATGGTTTATATTGCCGCAGATAGCTCCTTTGTATTGAAGGTTTAGATTAGTTTTGGTTTGATTACTTTTGTTTTTTACTTGTGCTATAGTTTGATGGATGTTGGGTGTAAAGAGTTACTCTTTTATATATAAGGGGTAAGCTAGAATGGTTTGTTGGGGATAATTAAGGTTAAGTATGGGAGCTTCTAACTCTTTTTATGGGCAGTTCGATTCTGTTCGTCCCTTATAAGTATTATGTTGATTGTTTTTTGGGGCGGTTATGTAATGCTACTGCTAAGGTCAGTGTTGTGATTGGATAAAAAACACATGTCTATTTTTTCAGAAGTTCCGACCCCCCCCCTACCCCCCCCCCCATAAAAAACACATGTCTATTTTTTCAGAAGTTCCGACCCCCCCCCTACCCCCCCCCCCCCTTTACCCCCAAAACATCCTCCCTAAAATAAAAAAAAAAATGGCTCCTTTTTCCTCCTCTGCCGATCTCTTTTTTCAACCTCCTATTACTCCCACACATACATACATGCACTTTTATCCGCTCACTGCTATATTGTTAAATTAAGATAATGATAAATAACACCACTTTCTAGTAGCATTACCATGTTACGGCTTACCCCAGCTTGACTATCTGGGGGCACCGGGCAATTTGTACACGCACCATTGTACCATTCAACCCTCCTTCGTTGGTAAGGATTTACTATCAAGTCCAAGTTTCAAAAGCATTCCAGCTTTTTTCCCCTAAAACTACATTGTAACTCAACTAAGCCCTTTTTATAACCACTACGTTTACCTGAATTCCGAAGTAGTGAAATTTCTACTTTACTTGTAAAATTCTTTTATTTTAAAATTTTAACTGACAACGGCGGTATAGCAAGCTTTAAAAAGGTAAGGTATTCGAGGAATATCGATTTAACCGTCAAGTTCCCCTGAACGAATATAGCACACCGCCAAGTCTTTTGGTTTTTAAGCTCATACTGCTCGTACTTACCGCAGATAAAAATACATCATTAATAACGGGGTCTCTAATCCCGGTCTTATAAACAGACTTTTAAGCATTTGGATTTTTGAACTCCCTGCCCATCTGTGTAAACTATTTTACAAGACATTCCACAAACGTCATTTCAAACTTAAACCGTTTCTTTTCTACGAAAAGATTAACTTCAGAAGTCAGTTTAACCGCAGGTGCTGGCACTGTGCTTACCCTCCTAATTCTACCCAACCAGCATCTTCATGGCTGAATTTTTACAATATTCTCCACTGGTGCCGGGAAAATATATTAACCATTTTAAATATAAATCTAATAGCTTCCATCATAGATTTTCACCAAATAAGATATTTAATCTCATCCTTCAAATCTCATACTCCCATTACCCATAAAGTACCAATGTGTCACAAGATTGGTAAACATTAATCCTAAGCTAAGACCAAACATTTTTTAAATATACATTTTCGAGGAATTCTTCTCGGCCTATCGCGTGGAAGGCGACTATACTACTATACTAAAAATGCTACTGAGCCAAAAGGTCTCCCTTTGCTTGAAGTGCTGAAAACTTCCAGTCTGCTTAACTTATAGCTCACTTTAGAACGGACAGAAAACTATCACCTTTTCAGTGTAAATGAAATATAATTTTTATACTACGTCCCAACTAATCCAACTCCTTTAAATCAGAATATACCCACGTTATCACCCATAAAATAAAATCAGAAATACTTAATACCTCAACCTCAGCCCTTATCTGTCAGTGATTAACTCCGCATATTTCGGAGCACCCCCCTCAAGCAGTGAAACCAGGACGAAGATCAGATAGGTGAGCCGTATTAACCCGACCTGGCACGGCATCTATCTTAACACCCAACCCATGAATAGTCCAACAGTGAATTACATCAGCCGATGTGACCTTAACCTCCACATTTCTATCACCAGGTAAAACCATAGGATAATCTACGTGCTGCCCATACCGAAATCCAGGATCTAATTCCCCATCGCCTGACCTAACAGTATAGGAGTCATACCTAATCAGCCAATCAGACGACGTGCTTAAATCTAAAACTCCACTCCCCTCTTCAACCTCCGCTTCTCCAAAAGCAAGGGGCTCATTATTAAATAACCCCATTCTGTTTGCAATATTAATCAACCTTGGTAAGTGAACCAAGTACTCGTAACTTCAATATCACTGGTGTCCTGTAACCTTCACAGTAATGAACTTTGGCTTATCATTTATACCTATTGCGTAAAGCTGAACAAAAGAAGGATAACCTATAACGATAATAATAAAAATAGGGATGATTGTCCACCACAACTCTAAAGTGTTGTTTCGATACACGTTACGAAAGTGAATTCCTCCACAAAAATATCTAACCTTAGGCACCACTAACACTAACACCCTCCCAACAACAGACATGATTATAAAACATACACACATTAAGTAATCATGAAGAAAAATTAATCCTAAACCACTAGAAGACCCTCAATCACATAAGCCTATTTGACCATAAATATCCGGCATAAAACCTAACATTTTTATTTTAAAACTCCCCTCACCGTAGGTCCACGCTACCATCATAGTTTTCACCTCCTTGACCCACACCTCCATCACTTTGACTTGATAGTCTAAACTGTATATAACTTAGCATTAAATCCCACATACGCTCCAAAAACGAGTGAAGAGGATAGTAACTAAAATAAACCAAGCTTCTGATTTGACCTATTAACTGATAGGGCTCTTGAACAGGACGTATACCAATAAAAGTTAATATTATAAACCTGGCCACAAAAACCCAAAAATAAACTTGTGACAGCGGATAGAATGCCAGCCCTAAATGAAAGTACTTAGGACGGAAAGGAAGTAAGTATAGCACTAAAACAGAAGCCGCAAGAGCAGCCACACCACCCCCCTTGTTTGGAACACTACGCAAAATTGTATAAGCAAAAAGAAAGTACCACTCAGGCTGAATATGAATAGGTGTCTTATAAGGATTAGCAGGAATAAAATTTTCAGGCCTGCCAAACATGTCTGGCACAAACAGCACCACCAACAGTAAAGCACCCACTATAATTAAAATTCCCAAAAAATCCTTGTGGGAGTAGTAAGGATGGAATGAAATCAAATCACCACCATCGTCCACACCTAATGGGTTATTAGACCCACTATCATGTAAATAATAAAGATGTACTAAGGCCAGCCCTCCTAAAACAAAAGGTAAATATATGTGAAGAACATAGAACCGCTTTAAGGTAGCATCACATACTGTATACCCACCCCAAATCCACTGGGTAATCTCATGCCCAATGTATGGAATAGCCCTAAAAAGATTGGTAATGACAGTCGCGCCTCAATAAGACATCTGGCCCCATGGTAGAACATACCCTAAAAAAGCAATAATCATTACTATTAAATATATAGTTACACCAACCATTCAAGTCTTGTGTAAAACGAACGAATGATAATAAAGCCCGCGACCTATGTGGGCATAAATACAGATAAAAAAAAATGTAGCACCATTTCTATGGATACTTCGAAACATTCAACCCTCATGAACGTCGTGTATAATATGCACAACAGAAGAAAACGCCAACCTTTCATGGGGAGTATAATGACAGGCCATAATTAGTCCGCTAAGAATTTGAACAACCAGAACAACACCTAATATCGACCCAAAATTCCACCACATATTTAAGTTTACAGGACAAGGAAGATCATAAAAGCTTCCGGCCACTGCATTAAGAATCTTATTCCTACGACGAGGAGCATATATCATTACAGCAAGGGGCCACCTAAACCCCCCATGTAGGCCGAAACTACACATACATTATACTTCTTGCTGAAATTATACTCCGGAAGTAATAAGAATAATGAAACCAAAAAAAATAACCCCCTTAATAAAACATACTCCAATGTAATCCCTCTGCCTGCTAACATAATAACCCCTTCACCTGTTAGCAGTAGTCCACACACCTTCTCTACCCAAAGAATACTCCAAATGTCCATCCTCAATATAATCCTTTACTCCTCGGCTTAAAGACAGCCTTCTACCGGAGAATAAATCCCTTCTAAGAAATGGCATAAATCATATCTTAGCAAGCATGTCAGAAACACGCTCTACTACACTACCTATACCTTCCGTCTTACTTAGTATTGTTAGGTCATAGCTTATGCTGCGAATTATTATATAACCACCCAAAGCAGATAACCCACTAACCACACACAAGATAGGTACTAGCTTATATAAACCCTCAACGTAAAACAGTACATTAAAACCTAAGCTAGAACTCTGTATAGTAATACCACCAAACAATGCCCCGACACCTAAAATACTACAAGGAATAACCACATAGTAATTAGAAACTATAGAACTAGAATACCTAGCACCAATAGAGAACCCGGCAATCCTATACAGCATTAAACCACTGTAAAAAGCTGTAAGGCACGTAGCCAACACTGTTATAATTATAAATACCACTCTCATATCGCTAGTAAAAAATGCCTCCAAAACTAAATCCTTGGAGTAAAACCCAGACAAAAAAGGAAACCCTATTAAAGACAGACATGCCACAGTTAACCAGCCTACAATAACCGGACTAGAATATAAAAACCCACCTAAATATCGTAAATCTTGGATACCAGAGAAGTGAATAACAGCACCAACACATAAAAACATTAAGGCCTTAAAAAGAGCATGGCTAACCATATGAAAATAGCAAACACTAATAGCCCCTATAGAAACAGCAAATATTATAACCCCTAATTGCCTAAGGGTAGAAAGCGCTACAACCTTCTTTGCGTCAGGCTCAAACACAGCTCTCACAGCAGACATTAATATAGTCAAAGTTGAAGCCATGCCCAAAAACATAAATCACCCACCAGAAATACAAGCCGAAAAACGAATTAATACATACACTCCAGCAGTAACCAACGTTGATGAGTGAACTAAAGCAGAGACAGGAGAAGGAGCCGCCATAGCAGCAGGCAACCAAGCAGAAAATGGAATCTGTGCCCTCTTAGTTATACACCCTACAATAACGACACCCCAAAATACATAAGCCCATCTATGGCCTAAGTCCAAAAACCCCCACGAGGACACCCCCCTAGCTAACCTAATACCAATAAAAAATAGCACATCACCAATACGATTCCTCAAAACAGTTAATGTACCTGACCCTAAAGACCGCTTATCTTGATAGTAAATTACTAATAAATAAGACGTCAAACCCAACCCGTCCCACCCTACCATCAAACCTAATAGGCTAGGAATAAAAACCAAAAACAATATAGAAAGAACAAATAATAACACTAACTTACAAAACCGACTATAAAATACCTCTCTATCTATATAAAACCCATTATACAGCATCACTCTACTAGAGATTAAAAGCACAACAAATCTGAATATCACACTATAAGAATCTAAAATAAATGGAACACTTATATTCAGTAGCTCACCACACAGTAAATCTACTTCAAATAGTACTACACCACGCCCTATAATAAAGTACAAACCAACCCATCCCACCCAAATAATAAAACAAGCTAGTAAATTAAAGTACCTATAAACCTTAGAATAGTAAGACATAATAAGCCTGTAAACCTCTTACATCTTCTGGGCAACAACCAGATATTTTAGTTAAAATAAAGCCTACTACAGCCTTACTACTATTCTAACCATAAAAAATACTACCGCCAGCGGTAAAATAACCTTCCAACAAGCATCCATCAACTTATCGTACCGATACCGGGGTAGAGTACCACGCACAACAATAAAAATATACCTGATAAAAACTGCCACCAACGTAAATAATACATCACCAAAAAAATAAATACTGGTCAGCACCCTAAAAAAAAGAACAGCAGTGATTACCCTAATAAATATAATACTCCCGTACTCCGCCAAGACCAGCAAAGTAAACCCAAATGCCCCATATTCAACTATATAACCTGAAACCAACTCAGACTCCCCCTCAACAAAATCAAATGGGGTTCGATTTGTCTCAGCCAAAGCAGAAACGAACCATATAAAAAACACCTCTACACAGCTGATAATAAAAAACATACCCGCTGCACGTAATTCATAAAGCTCAAACCTCCCTAAATATAATAAAGGACATAGTATTAGCGTACTAAATCCAACCTCATATGAGACGCTTTGCGCCGCGGCTCGCATAGCCCCCAACAGCCCGTACTGACAATTAGACCTCCAACCACACATAATTACACCAAAAACCTTCACACTAGATATGCACAAAAAATATAATGCTCTTAGCTTAAAATATAAAATAGGATGCCTAACAGGATAAACCAATCAAAGACCATAAGAGAAAAAAAACACAAAAATAGGGCCTGCCAAAAATAGGACCTGATTTGCCGCAATGGGGACTACTCACTCCTTCGCCAATAACTTCACCCCATCTGCCACAGGTAAAAGTAGCCCAATAAAAGTTGGCTTATTAGGCCCCTGCCGAAGCTGCACAGCCCCTAGCCCCTTACGCTCAATAATTACAAAATATGCCACACCTAATAAAACAATTACCAACCTAATAATATTGACCAAACCCCTAATAAAAACCACATCTCAGAAGAACAGTAGCCCATCTCTGAACCTTAACTCCAGCGTATTATATTTTACTATTCTGAGAGAAGAAGACCAAATGATTTGGCATCTTAAAGTTGACAACTTCACATTCTTACTTAAACTACTTCTTCGCCAAAGAAGACATAATCCTATCTTTAGGTCCTAAACCTAATGTATTTATTTTTCTACCACTCTGACTAGACCTTAACTAAATAGTACCTGCGGATTACAAAACCACCGCTCTAACTTAAGCTATAAAGCCAGGGGAGAGAAAATTCCCATAAATAAGGCTACAACTTACCACTTCAACAGCCGCCCCCTATAGAACATTAATACAAACAGCCCACTCAACTGATCTATACCCCTAGAACGCGTACGCCTAACCAAAAGTCCTAACCCATTAGCAGCCTCATAAACACCAAAAACAAGAAATACTAAAGCAAACCCGGATCCGGTCATCCCACTACCCATGCCGAGTAAACAGACTCTCATAGCAAACAACCTAAGAGTTATGATTTCCAAAACTAATAAAACACTTAAAAAGTGAAACTTCTGCAAAAAAATTAGAAAAATAGAAAGTACAAATATAAACATAGAAACATAAGCAATCATCTTATTCCCGACAGTTAAACCTGCATCAAGAGATTAAGAGTCACTCACTTTACTTAGCTACAGGAATAAGTGTTAGAAGGAATTACACCTACATGTTTCACCACATCAAGATGACCCGATTATCCGGCACAACACCATTAAAACATTCAATCCAAAGACCCCTCGTTGTATTCATGTAATAGCCCTAATAAAAGAATTAAAACAAACACAAACACAGTACTCCGTATAAAAAAATCTACCCCCGCTCCAACCCTTAATACATAAGGAATTAATAAAGCAATCTCTACATCAAAAACCAAAAAAATAATAGCCAAAATAAAAAAACGTAAACAAAAAGCCTGCCGAGACCTAGCCATAGGCTCAAAACCACACTCATAAGTTCTTAGCTTCTCACGCCTGTAGTCCGCCTTCATACCTAATAAATAACCTAAACCGACCAAACCAAAAGTAATTAATATAAGAACCGCTAAGTAGATTCCACCTGCTCTCACCCCTCTAATAGCCCTTAGAAGATAAAATACTTCAAATTTAGATCGAAAATCTAATGTGTTTAATTACACCATAAGAGCAGACTTCTAAACGAATCGAACGTTCCTAGCCGGTTTTCAAAACCAGCAATTCCCAATAAAGCCCGCGTATAAATTATGAATCCCTATTATACACATACCAAAAGCCACAGTAATTTTACGGTTAAAGCCAAAACCCATCTCTGCACCCACAACGCAACATTTTTATTAAACTACAACCGCCTAGAAAAATACACTACCCAACAATAGAAATATACCAAAAAGAATAATCAACCTAACAACTATTCTAACCAAAAATCGCAAACTCAACCCACAATAGCTAACCACAGAACCCCTTTGGTATCCATGATTTACACTGGCGTAAATAAATAAAGAATACCCAGCAGCAAGAAAGCACATCATAAACAAAGGGACTAAGAACATGCTACTAAAACCAAAAATACTACAAAACAAAAAACACTCGCTAAAGAAATTAATAGAAGGAGGACACCCTAAATTAATGGCACAAAATATAAACCACATAGCCCTCAACGCAGGCAACCTCTTTAGTACCCCCTTACATACTAAAATCCTACGGGACCCCGTCCCCATATAAGTGTAATTTGCCAATCCAAACAAACACGGAGAACACACACCATGGGCTAAAGCCATACACACCCCACCTATTCACCCAAGATGATTAAACCTTAAAATTCCACCCAACCTTAAGGCCATATGGGCAATGGAAGAATATGCAATAACAGACTTCACATCATGAAAGCAAAGGCATAAAAAGGAACACACAACCCCACCCCAAAGCCTTACCACTATTATAGCATAAACTAAGGACATGGGTGGAGAACCTAAACATCAAACCAACCGACAAATTCCGTAAATTCCCAACTTCAACAAGACCCCTGCTAAAAGCATAGAACCACTTAAGGGCGCCTCTACGTGCGCCTTTGGTAGCCACCCATGGACAGAAAATACTGGTACCTTAACCAATATCCCAATTAATAGTAAGAATCATAGAATATTATAATCGCCCACAACCCTATTCCCGACTATTGATAACAACACTATATTGTCTCTCCCGTTACCTCATCAAACTACACCCAACAACACTATCAACGGCAGAGAGCCACAAACAGTATAAATTACTATCTGTAAACCAGCCTGTAAGCGCTCGGGCTGATACCCCCAACTTAAAATTAAAACAGTAGTAGGAATCAAACTTATCTCGAAAAAAAAGAAAAAAAGAAAGAAGTCGCAACACCCAAAAAATAAGAAACATCTAAGACCAACTAAACTCACACAAACATAAAAATTTAATCACACAACATCAGGCCTAAAATCTTCATCACTGGCTACCAAACTAATCACCACCACCAAAACAGTCAAAGAAATTAAACTTGCACTCAAATAATCACCCATTCACCAAGAGCAACAAAGGCTCACGCCTTCAACCATCTGCGCAAATCCACCCAAAGCAATAACCTGTAAAATACATGTAATAACTAACACACCAGCAGTTATCACAGCATAACCCCCGCCCCAAACTACCTCGTTCTTTACAAACTTTAAGTCCAAAACAACCTAATCTATACAATTAAGCCTAAACACCTGCTCTTCACCCCTGCCCACGATCTGGAAAAGACCCATCACTATAAAAATTACCCTCAGAAACCACCTTCTCTTCACCCCCACGCATCTTCATAACACGAATAAACCCCACAGAATGGTGATGCCTACCCTTAGGATAAGAATAGATCAAAGGATTAGTTCTCCAATTATGGTGTGGTAAAGGATAGCCATGCTGCCTATACTCCAATGAAGCACCACACACCCCCGCAAAAACTAACGCCCGGCGGGCAATTACACCCTCTCAAAGGATAAATAGAAATATTCAAGTAGAAATATAATCACCAAAAGCGCCCCAACTAGACATCATGTGTAACTTCTTATAACAATATGGATAATCTGAATAACGCCGAGGTATACCACTAAGCCCTAATATATGGTGTGGAAAAAATGTTACATTAACACTTACAAACATAGCAAAAAAATGACTCTTACTCCATACATGATGTAGTCCAACCCCACTCATTAAAGGAAATCAATGATGAAACCCGCAAAAAATAGCAAACACAGCCCCCATACTCAACACATAATGAAAATGGCCCACTACATAATATCTATCATGTAAAACCACGTCTAAAGACGCACTAGACAGAATAATACCAGTCAATCCACCAAACGTGAAGAAAAATAAGAAACCAACAGCCCAATATATACTTGCACTCTTACGCACCACACCACCAGCCAGAGTTCCCAACCACCTAAACACCTTTACACCTGTAGGTACAGCAATAATTATAGTAACAGCCCTAAAATATGCACGCCTGTCAATATTAATTCCAACAGTAAACATGTGGTGCCCCCACACTAAAAACCCTAAGATGCCAATTCTCACCATAGCATGAACCATTCTCAAAGAGCCAAATGCACCCTTCTTACCGCAATGAACAGCAGTAGCATGCGAAATAATACCAAACCCCGGTAAAATCAAAATATATACCTCAGGATGACCAAAGAACCAAAACAAATGAATAAAAAGAACTGGGTCACCTCCTCCTACAGGATCAAAAAAAGATGTATTAAAATTTCGATCAGTCAATAATATAGTAAGAGCAGCAGCTAAAACTGGCATAGCCACGACCAACAAGAAAGAAGTAATCACCACAGACACCACAAATAATGTAGTACGCTGCGGAGCAATCCCCTCAGGCCGCATATTAGCCCCTGTAGTAACAAAATTAATACTAGCAAAAATAGAAGATATACCAGCAATATGAAGACCTAAAATTATAAACTCTATAGCAGGAGCTGGATGGCCTAACCATGCAGAAAGAGGCGGATAGAGAGTCCAACCCGTTCCGACCCCCTCCTCAACTTCATTAGACATTAATAACAAAACCGTCGCAGCAGGCAACAACCAGAAACTTAAATTATTTAATCGAGGAAACACTATATCAGGAGCAGCCAATAAGAGAGGAACAGCCCAATTACCAAAAAACCCGATTATTAAAGGTATAACTATAAAAAAAATCATCAAAAGGCCATGAGAAGTTACTAACACATTATAAACAGACTCACCATAAAACGCACCAGGATGTATCAGCTCAGTGCGCATTATTATACTATAAACTAAACCTACCAAACCGGACCAAAGCCCTAAAACAAAATATAAACTACCAATATCCTTATGATTAGTTCTGCATAACCAACGCATTATAGACCTTTCACCACTATAATTATCAAGATTAAT